GTTGATTTTAGTATTTAGCAAAAGGTTATACCTATGGATTCTGTATTGCAAGTCACTCCTACTTACTCTACTAGTACAAATAGGCGGCATAGGGGAAGAGGCACTACACCCAGGAATCAACAGCATTAAAACTTTGTTATAAATTACCCCTTTTCCTCATCGGTATCGGGACTAATAAAAATGGTTAGGACAACAAACATCCATCTCGTTCGTACTTTGGATACCTGTATAACCATCGAAGACCGTTGAAGTGACTAATTCCTGAAAATAAATAAGGAGCGTTGGGGACAAAGAAATTGTTGGAGTTACTATTTACATTTGGCACTAATACGATTGGTGTTAATAAAAAACAAAAGCTCTTGCAAGAAGGCTGGCTAGAAATTTCTTGTAAAAATACTAGCCCCTGTCAGTTCATAATGAGAATAGTTAAATTTTGCTCCCATGGATTATTCGACTTAAACTACTGTGCATAGAGCGGAGGAGCCGTATGAGATGAAAATCTCACGTACGGTTCTGGAACGGAGATTCTTTGAATAGAATAAACGACCGTAACGGATGTCGGCTCAATCTGAAGGAAATTATGCGGAAGCTTTACAGAATTATTATGAAGCTATGCGACCAGAAATAGATCCCTATGATCGAAGTTATATACTCTATAATATAGGACTTATACACACAAGCAACGGGGAACATACAAAGGCTTTAGAATATTATTTTCGGGCACTAGAACGAAATCCGTTCTTACCACAAGCTTTTAATAATATGGCCGTGATCTGTCATTACGTGCGACTATCTCCACTATAGAAAGAAATAAAAAAGATAAAATTTACTAGTAAATAAAATACTAGAAAAAGGGCTTTCTACATATGTATCGTCCAAAGCAACGATTTTTATAAGCTGTAGCAAAAAAAAACTTCGCGGAAACAAAAATGTGAAGAAAAGGGTATGGCCTATATATTTATATTCTATGGATAAAGGATTCAATTGATAGAGGAAGCATCGTAAAGATCAATTAACTTTGGATCGATACAATAAGAACTGCTTACTTATCTCATGATATGAGAGTTAGGAATCAACTTATGTAATAGAGTTGATCCACTAAGGTATGGTATTGAGCAGCGGTGTAGCATTAAATCCCAAAGATAGTAAGTTTTCTTTCTTACGTAAGAAAATATTTTCAAAAGTTCTATATAAATTTCATCTATGAAACCGAGATAGTTACCTTTCATAACATTAGAATAATAATTCTTTAGGCAGATACCTATGTTTTATTCTTCTAAAGTAAAGGTGGGAGAAAAGAGAAAACTGATTTATTGATTAAAATTGGAGTTTGAAACTTATGTAATTCAATTCTTCTGGTTAACCTAAGAAAATAGGAAACATATTTATGAAAAATAGAATTCAGGTAATAGAAACGCCAAAAGAATTGATTATTGAGCCGTATGAGATAGGAAACTCTCAAGTACGGTTCTAAGGAAAGGGATTTACTTACCTATTCCGACCGAGGAGAACAGGCCATTCGCCAGGGAGATTCTGAAATTGCAGAGGCTTGGTTCGATCAAGCCGCGGAGTATTGGAAACAAGCTATAGCGCTTACTCCGGGTAATTATATTGAAGCACAGAATTGGTTGAAGATTACAAGGCGGTTTGAATAAAAAACTTTCTTTTTTAATTTGGTTGTTGGATACATCAATTAAATAAAAGGCATCGTTCCTCCGGGAAGATTCAATCCAGAAATTTCATTATATCTTTTTCTAAAAACATTCATTCTATTTTGTAGATGTAGAATATCCCATAAGAATAAATGATAGGAACACAATATAGCTAATAAAACTAATAAAAGGTACCTTCTTATCTTAATAAAACCTTATTTTTAATTTAATGACTAAATATGGATATCTGAGTAATGGCTAAATTAAATATAGATATCAAAATGTATCTTATTAAGTATTATCTTATTAATTATTAATGAATGATCTCGTTATTTCTAATATACTAATAAGATATTATGTTGCATAGAAGTGGATTCGTATAGCCATTTATACATTATTTTATGAATACACTAGACTAAGTTGGACAATAAAATTGTTTTTTCGTCACACCATGAAAGGGTTTAAAAGATTAAAAAAAAAGGGGGGGTCCATCGGGCGCCTAATCACTATGTCATAATAGATCCGAACACTTGCCGCAAATCTACTTCAATACGATAATCGCTCTAGTGAATAACTAAAAAACATAGATGGGAAATAGATAGGAAAGAAGGGAACTTATATATCTATCTTTCATAAGTTCACTAAAAACTTGACTATTGGCGGGTCTCTTTGTATGTGTTGTCCGGAAAGAGGAGGACTCAATGATTATTCGTTCGCCGGAACCAGAAGTAAAAATTATGGTGGATAGGGATCCCGTAAAAACGTCTTTCGAGGAATGGGCCAGACCGGGGCATTTCTCAAAAACACTAGCTAAAGGCCCTGATACTACTACGTGGATCTGGAACCTA